AAATTTATCCATTTGGATTGAAATTTGATTTGAACTGAAGGTAAAGTCTTTATTTTCTTGAGTTCTGAAATGACACATAGTGCGATACAGTCAAAATAAGGTATTAGACTACGAAAGCAATAGATACCTCATAAACAGGTAGACTGCTAACCGGATTCTCGATCTTTAATAGGTTTCTGTTCGTTATATTATAGAATAACAAAACAAGATGATTAGAAATCCTTTATTTTTTTAACCTAATCGCTCTTTTGATTTTGGAACAATATATATTATATATATATTTTTTTATCAATATACTGCTTCTTTTACACATCCATCTCCAACCTAACCCAAACGGACTAGGGAAAAAAATAATTAGGACTCATGAAAAATTTATAATAACACGCAAGAAAAAATTCCTTCCCATACCCGTATTAGGCACTAATCTATTTTTAACATTTAATTAGATCGGGTAATTTTTCAAATTACGAATGGAAGCTCGTTTCTTTTTTTTTTCCTCGAATCAGGAAAACTGGGTTTTTTATCCATCCATTTATATTTATTCACTTGACCCAAATTGGAATTCCTTTTTTTTTTTTTTTTTTCGACATCGAAAACGAAGGTTGTACCGATCAGGAAAGCAAAAAAAAATGTTATCTGAATTCTCCCTTGATACGACATGCTATTTTTTCCATTCATTCCTTTCAGGATCAGTCGTGGTCTTACAAACTCTACCGCGGATCTGGACGAATCCTTTTCTTCATATAAATGTGTAAAAGATGCTAGTCGCACTTAAAAGCCGAGTACTCTACCGTTGAGTTAGCAACCCCCAAAAAACAAAAAAAGAAAGTACTGCAAATATGTAGATACAACCAGAATAAAAAAAAAATCCAATAATGTGTGCGTCAGGGATAAATAGATCCATTTATCTATGAGAGAATTATATTTGGTCCATACACTGTTGTCAATATGATTGTTAATTTTTAACATAGTGAAAAGAACAGAAAAAATAAATAAAAAAGCTTAACCCCTTGGTTTGTTAGTTCATACAATGAATGAAAACTAAGCCAGTGTAGGGTAATCTCAAATCTTTTTATACTTTTTTTAGACCCATTTTTTATGGCCTTTAATTTGTTATGAATAATTCAAAAATTATTCATATAATATAATAATATATATATTTATAAACTAATATATATATTAATATATATATTAGAGATTTATATTCAGAATTAATATATTAATTTATATACAGTATTATTTTCTATACAGTAAAATTTTGTATTTATACAAAAATTAGAATTTATATAATATAGATCCAAAATTGTTTTCATAAATTTGTTTATGATTATAAAACATAGTAGTTGTTAGCAGGGTTTTTTTTAGTATTCGTACCTTAGCTAATAATAAATCGAAATTCGAATAAATCAAAATAAATATGATATGATGGGAGCGAAAGAGGAGGAAAGAAAAAAGTAGATAAAATTTGATACCAAGCTATATATGAGTCTTTCACATCCTCTTTTTTATATTTCATTAATTCAATTTCGTTTTATTAAGACTTAATTCCGTAAAAATCCCTGCCTTCTTTGAAATATCATGAACTGTTCTTGTTGGTTGAGCGCCTTTTTTAAGAAAATCGAGAATAACAGGAAGATTTAAATAAGTTTGATTTGTTATCGGATCATAAAAACCCACCTTGTGAAGATCTCTTCCTTCTCTTCGGGATCGAACATCAATTGCAACGATTCGATAAACGGCTCATTGGGATAGATGTATATGAATAATACCCCCCCCTAGAAACGTATAAGAGGTTTTGGCCTCGTACGGCTCGAGAAAAAAAATGCACTGAATAGAAGTTACCTCTCTGTATAAAATTCAAATATTAAATAGATTACTAAAAACATTAAATAAATTAGCCAGTATTGAAACCCTAAATATTTTTTCCATAAAAAGCATTCGTAACATTCGTACTCTCATAACTCAAGTTAAATAACTCTCAAATATCTCAACAGAGAATCCTTAAGTACTTTTTTTATTGAGTAGTCTCTAACCCTTTTTTGTTTGTCTCATTTTTTTAGAATCAAATTTGATTCTTCGTTCTAATCTAGTTGTTCAAACAATTGAAAACTGGATTTCCTTGTTTCAGGATTCTTTATCCTTACTTTGAATCTTTGGGTTTAGACATGACTTCGGTGATCTTAAATCGTTTTATTAAAAAAGGGCAGCAACAAGCCCCTTATTTTTTTTTATGATTTCTTTTCTTTCTATCAAAGAATCATATAAACGCTTGATTCACGCATGATAGACTTTTTATTCAAAGAATTTTACAATTTTCAGAAAATTTCCTTTTCCATTGTAAAATTGCTTGAAAGGGCTTTTTTTCAATATAAAAATAAAAAGACTTACGAAGTTGTTCCAACTTATTGATTCGCACTAACCCTAGATCCTTACTCCTGCGAAAGGAATAAAAACTTTATATTCTCCTCGAGCTCCATCCTGTACTCTTTTTTATATTCCAAAAAAGTGTAGAACTCTAGTAAAATAGAACACAAAATGTCGAGCCAAGAGCACCTCTATTCCTATATAAAAAGTGGCGGATCAAAAAATCCACAGCAGATCATGTCCTTCAATTCAAGTCGCACGTTGCTTTCTACCACATCGTTTTAAACGAAGTTTTACCATAACATTCCTCTAGTTTGTGTAATTGATTCAAGTATGGAATCATGAATAGTCATAGTTCAGTCAGTATATCGTAATCTATACTTTTTCTTTCTCTATGAATGGAATAGTGAATTTACGCGTAAAAGGTTCAGTCAGAATTCAAACGAATCCCATATTAGATTGTATATATGTAAAATCTAAAATTTGAATAGAAATCTATATTTATATATATATATATAAATATAGATTTTTTTTATTAACACTCTTAGAATCTATGGTTCTACCTTACTTAACCCGCATCACACACAAATTAAAAAAGCAAATAGATTTTTTTGAATTCGGTTGAAATGCTGAAAAATAAGGTTATTCTTCTTTTCATTTCAATATTTTATTCTTAAAAAATATTAGATTTTTAAACAGAAATTGATTCCGGTACTCTGGGACGGAAGGATTCGAACCTCCGAATAGCGGGACCAAAACCCGTTGCCTTACCGCTTGGCTACGCCCCATTTCGATTTTTATTCAAGACTACTAAAAGAGTAATATTGCTATTGGTTGTTCGTCAATTCAATTTAAACCCAAATTAAATATAGATTACATTGGTGTTAGAGTTTTGACACGTGTAGATAGCAAATCAAACTTACTTTATTGATCATTACATAGAATTCAATTAACATATTGTATGAAAATATTATTTCTTTAATTCTCATAAGAGAATGAAAGGATTTTTGATTGAGTAAGTTCAACAAAGTCTTTTTAGACTATCTTTTTTTATTTTTTTCCTTATATAAAAAATATATTAATAACTCAATCAAAATAAAATTATCCACAAGAACACCCATTTTTGTTATGCTTAATATATTTAATTTGATCTGTATTTGTTTGAATTCTGCCCTTTTTTCAAGCACTTTTTTAGTCGCCAAATTGCCGGAGGCCTACGCCTTTTTAAATCCAATCGTAGATGTTATGCCCGTAATACCTCTTTTCTTTCTTCTCTTAGCCTTTGTTTGGCAAGCCGCTGTAAGTTTTCGATGAAATTCTTAATACTGTCTTAAAAAAATTCACGATTTTGATTCTTCCAACAATTCCAAAGATCAAAAAAATCTTGACGTATGAACGAACTCTCAATTCAAACATGCAATTTTTTTGGTAGCCATACGAAATCTGGATCATTCTATTTCCTAAATTTTATCCTCTTTTCCCTAAATGAAAGAACCTAATTAGATTCGAGTTCACAAAAAAAAAATATCTAGATGTTGGTATGCAAATCTGTTTGAATATGAAAGCCTCGACTATATATCTTATTACAAATGACTTTCTGAAACTTTTTTTTTATTTTTTTTCTCGAAAAGAATAAATCACTTGATTTATTGGTATCAAAATTAGATATTTGGTATAAAAATAGAGAATCTATTCTCTTTTTTTTTTTAGTAAGATCTTGGAGATTGTGTAATGCTTACTCTCAAACTTTTTGTATACACTGTAGTTATATTCTTTGTTTCTCTCTTCATATTTGGATTCCTATCTAATGATCCAGGACGTAATCCGGGACGTGAAGAATAAAAAAGAAAGGTTTTTTATTGCTTTATTTAATTAGTGGAAATGGTCGAATTTTAGTAGGATTTTATCTATTACACATCATCAAAAGGAAAAAGGGAAAGAGAGGGATTCGAACCCTCGGTACGATTAACTCGTACAATGGATTAGCAATCCAACGCTTTAGTCCACTCAGCCATCTCTCCTAATCGAAAAGGGATACTTAATTAGGTTCATTAGAAAAAAAAGGCTTGAACTCCACTTTATTCTTAAAAAGCTTTATTTTTTTTATAGATTATTCTTTAGATTATATATATTTTTTCATTTTCTATATTTTATTATATATATATAATTTCTTTTTTATTATAGAAATATATTTATCACCTATTTATATTATATAAATATAAATATATATATATATATTACTATTATATAACTTTTTTTATAGAACTTTCTCAGTAATTCTATTTATATCAAAAATTTAGATAAAGATTAGATAAAGAAAAGGCGCGAACTGAAAAGCGAAATAAATAAAACCACAATAATAGAAATAGAGAATCCTTTTTTTATTTTGTCTCGTCAAAACACAAGTAAAAGATCTTTTTTATTTTAATAGCCTGGCCTGGTCAGTCCCCAGCCGGGCCTTTTTTGTTAAAGTTAAAAAGACTCATCCGATGAATTTTTAGACAAAAAAGATCTGAAATTGAAAAAAAAAAATGGAATCAAATCTGCTTTTACTAATTTTATTTAAGTCTACGCGTCAACCCTAGAATTTTCTAATTTTTTTTTTTCAATTTCAGATCTTTTTTATTACACCCCCG